GAATCTTTAGTATTCTCTTTTTTATTACTTGTGTATACTATTTAGGCAGAATGCCTTTACCTATTATTACTAAAAAACTGAAGGAAACCTCAGAAACAGAGGAAAGCGAGGAAAATGAGCAAGAAAGCGACATAGAAATAACTTCGGAACCAAAAGAAACTAAACAGGACGAAGAGGGATCCACCGAAGAAAACCTTTATTTTGGTTCCGAAGAAAAAGAAGATCTTTACAAAATAAATGAAACGAACAAAATCCCAGTGAATGGAAAAGAAAAAACAAAGGATGAATTCTACTTTAAAGAGACATACTATAAGGATAGCCCAGTTTACGAAGACTCTTATCTTGATAGGTATCAAGAAGAAGAACTTTGGGAATTAGAAAGTAAAGAAGATCAAAATCTTTTTTGGTTTGAAAAACCGCTTGTCACTTTTCTTTTCGACTGTAAACGATGGAATCGTCCATTTCGATATATAAAAAATGATCGATTTGAAAATCCTGTACGAAATGAAATGTCACAATATTTTTTTTTTTTTACATGTCCAAGTGATGGAAAACAAAGAATATCTTTTACATATCCACCGAGTTTATCCACTTTTTCAGAAATGATAGAACGAAAGATATCTTTGTACACGACCGAAAAACTATCCCACGAGGATAATTATTGGGTTTATACTAATGAACAAAAAAAGCACACCTTGAGCAATGAATTAATAAATCGAATAAAAACTCTAGAAAAAAAAACAGGATCCCTTGTTCTAGATGTGCTCGAGAAAAGAATCAGATTATGCAATGATGAAAATGAAAAGGAATGCTTGCCTAAAGTGTACGATCCTTTTTTGAACGGACCATATCGCGGAAAAATCACAAAATTATATTCACGTTCAATCAGGGATGATTTAATAACTTCTACAGATGCAGAGGATTCCATAGAAATAGTCTGGATAAATAAAATTCACGGTCTACTTCCTAATGATTCCCCCCCAAAAGAATTTGAATATCAAAAGAATCTCGTTGATGGAGAATTTTTCTCGACAAATAGTGGTCATTCCTTAACCTCAATTGGCGAAGTCCCCTTGGAATACCCCCCCAGTCTTAATTTGAAAAAATTGTCTTTATTGGCAGAAGAAAAAAGAATTGATTCAGAAAAGCAAGCAAAATGTTTGCAATTGATATTCGATGTAGTTACAACTGATTACAATGATCAAACAATTAGAAATAAAAATAATCAATTGATTTTTCCTGGAATAGAAGAAATCAGAAAAGAGGTTCCTCGATGGTCATACAAATTAACAGATGATTTTGAAGAACAAGAGGAAGAAAATGAAGAAGAATCAATGGAAGATCATGAAATTCGTTCAAGAAAAGCCAAACGTGTTGTAATTTATACTGATAAAGAGGAAACTACCAACGCTATTAGTAATACTAGTGATAGTGATCAAGCGGAAGAGGTGTCTTTGATACGTTACTCACAACAATCGGATTTTCGTCGGGATCTAATCAAAGGATCCATGCGTGCTCAAAGACGTAAAACAGTTACTTGGGAAATGTTTCAAGCAAATGTGCATTCGCCACTTTTTTTGGATCAAATAGACAAAACATTCTTTTTATCTTTTGATATCTCCGAAATGATGAATCTCGTTTTTAGGGGTTGGGTGGGTAGAGACTCGGAATTTGAAATTTCCGATTCTGAGGAGGAAGAGACAAAAGAAAGAGAGAAAAACAAGGAAAAGAAAGAGGAAAATGAACGTATAACAATATCAGAAACTTGGGATAGCATTATATTTGCTCAAGCAATAAGGGGTTCGATGTTAGTAACCCAATCGATTCTTAGAAAATACATTGTATTGCCTTCATTGATAATAGCTAAAAATGTTGGCCGTATGTTATTATTCCAATTCCCTGAGTGGTACGAGGATTTGAAAGATTGGAATAGAGAAATGCATGTTAAATGCACTTATAATGGTGTTCAATTATCAGAAACAGAATTTCCAAAAGATTGGTTAACGGATGGTATTCAGATAAAAATTCTATTTCCTTTCCGTCTAAAACCTTGGCGAAAATCTAAAGTACGATCCCATCATATAGATACAATGAAAAAAAAAGGAAAAAAAGACAATTTTTGTTTTTTAACAGTATGGGGAAGAGAAGCGGAACTCCCCTTCGGTTCTCCTCGAAAACAACCTTCTTTTTTTCAACCTATTTGGAAAGAGCTAAAAAACAAAATTCTAAAACTGGAAAAAACATTTTCTCTTTCTCTAGTTCTAAGAGTTTCTAAAAAAACGAGAAAAGGGTTTTTAAAGATTTCAAAAGAAAAAACAAGATGGGTTAACAAAATAGTTCTAGTTATAAAACGAATAATGAAAGAACTTGAAAAAATAATAAACCCAATTTTCTTATTTGGATTCGGGAAAGTAAAAGTATATGAATCGAACGAAAATAGAAAAGATTCTATAATCAGTAATAAGACTACCGACGAATCAACCATTCGAATTCGATCCACGAATTGGACAAAACATTCACTTATAGAGAAAAAAATAAAGGATCTTGCTGATAGGACAACCACAATCAGAAATCAAATAGAACAAATCACAAAAGACAAGAAAAAAATAGTTGTAACTCCGGGTATAAGTATTAGCCCTAATAAGACAAATTGTGCTGATAAAAATTCAGAATTGCAAAAACATATTTGGCAAATATTCAAAAGAAAAAGTACCCGATTAATACGCAAATTCTACTACTTTATCAAATATTTCATTGAAAGAATATACAGCGATATCCTTCTATGTACCATTAACAGTCTTAGGACCAATGCACAGCTTTTCCTTGAATCAACAAAAAAAATGATCAATAAATTCTTTTACCACGATGAAACAAATCAAGAAGGGATTGATCAAACAAATCAAAATACAATTCACTTTATTTCGACGATGCAAAAGGCGCTTTCTAATATTAGTAATAAGAATTCAACTATTTATTGTGACTTATCCTCTTTGTCACAAGCATATGTATTTTACACATTGTCACAAGTTCAAGTTAATAACAAGTATTACTTGAGATCTGTATTTCAATATCACGGGACCCATCTTTTTCTTAAAGATAGAATCAAGGATTATTATGGGACACGAGGACTATTTGATTACAAACCAAAGCATAAGAAAGTTGATAAGTCTGGAATGAATGAATGGAAAAACTGGTTAAAGAGTCATTATCAATACAATTTATCTCAAACTCAATGGTCTCGATTAGTACCACAAAAATGGAGAAATAGAGTCAATCAACGTTGTACAATTCAAAAAAAAGACTCAATAATATTGGATTCATATAAAAAAAACCAATTAATTCATTACGTGAAACAAAATTATTACGGAATAGACTCATGGACAGGACAAAAAGAAAAATTAAAAAAAAACTACAAATATGATCTTCTAGCACATAAATATATGAATTATGAGGATGGAGGGGACTCATATATTTATGCATCGCCATTACAAGTAAACAGAGACCCAAAAATTCCATATAATTTCAATACACAGAAAACACAGAAACCCGAATCATTTTATGCACTAGTAGGTATAGATATTAGTGATTATCTAGGAGAAGAATCTAGTCTATATGGAGAAAAAAATTTGGATAGAAAATATTTTGATTGTAGAATTCTCCGGTTTTGTTTTAGAAAAAATAGCGATATTGATACCTGGACTAATATGCATATTGGTACCAAGATTAATAAAAATACTAAAGCTGGAACTCATAATTATCCAAAAATTTATAATAAAGATATTTATCCTCTCACGATTCATCAAAAAACAAAACCATCCAATAAAAGAAAAAAACTTTTTGATTGGATGGGAATGAATAAAGAAAGGCTATATCGTCCCATATCAAATCTGGAATCTTGGTTCTTCCCAGAATTTGGACTACTTTATGATGCATATAAGCTTAAACCATGGATTATACCAATCCAATTTCTTCTTTTAAACATTCATAGAAATACCAAAATTAGTCCAAATAAAAACATCAACGGAAATGATCTTAATCTACGATCTAATAAAAAAGAATATCTTGAATTAGAGAATCAGAACCAACAAGAAAAAAAACAAATGCTAAGCCAAAGAGATCTTGGATCAGATACACAACAAGATATACAAAAACAAAAGAAAAAAGAAGATGTTGAAAAAAATTACACAGAATCAACCATTAAAAAACGTAGAAAGAAAAAACAATTAAAGAGCAAGAAGGAAGCAGAACTAGATTTTTTCCTGAAAAAATATTTCCTTTTTCAATTAAGATGGGATGATTCTTTGAATCAAAGAATGATCAACAATATCAAGGTATATTGTCTACTACTTAGACTGATAAATCTAAAGGAAATTGCTATATCCTCAATTCAAAGAGGAGAGATGCGTCTAGATGTAATGTTGATTCAAAAGGATCTATCTCTTACAGAATTGATAAAAAGGGGAATATTTATTATTGAACCGGTTCGTCTCTCTATAAAATGGGATGAAGAATTTCTTATATATCAAACCATAGGTATTTCATTGGTCAATAAGAGTAAACAACAATCTGAAACTGATAGAAGATATATAAAAAAATATCTTGATGAGAATCCTTTTGAGAAATCTATTTCACGACATAGCACTATGCTTGTGAGTGAAGATAAAAAAAATTCTTATGATTTATTTGTTCCTGAAAATATTCTATCTACTAGACGTCGTAGAGAGTTGAGAATTCTAATTTGTTTGAATTCCTGGAAGGGGAATGTTGTAGACGTAGATAGAAATCTAATCTTTTTCAATGAAAACGACATAAGGAACTGTGGACAGTTTTTGAAAAAGGACAAGCATTTTAATACAGATCCAAATAAAAACAAATTAATGAAATTAAAATTGTTTCTTTGGCCCAATTATCGATTAGAAGATTTAGCTTGTATGAATCGGTATTGGTTTGATACCCATAATGGTAGTCGTTTCAGTATGTCAAGAATACAGATGTATCCACAATTCAGAATTTATTGATGGTATATTTTATATACTATATAAAGATATAATATAGTGTAGTGTGTAGTGTGTGAGTGAGATATTCAATATACAAAGGCCGAAAGATATACACATATGTTATGTTACATTATGATACATGATACTGAATTTAATGGCTTATCAACTGAATCTAGAAATGAATCGGCAAAATCCTCTTAGGTACAATACAAAGAAATCATTCTCTTTGTTGAGTGCAGAATGTATTATACCTTTCTATCCAATCAAATTAATAAATAAAAAAAATTCAATCAAACAAATTTGATTTGGATAGAAAAAATCGTATATATAGAGTAAGAGGAAACCTTTTTTGTATATACCAGAAAATGACTGACATTATTTTTTCTGATCAGTAAAATAAAAAAAAAAAAAAAAGGGAAAACTCTTTTTTTATGGGCAAAAATTCATTTATCTCAATTATTTCGCAAGAACAAGAAGAAAAAGAAGAAAACAAAGGGTCTGTCGAATTTCAAGTAGTCAGTTTCACCAATAAGATACGAAGACTTACTTCCCATTTGGAGTTGCATAAAAAAGATTTTTCATCTCAGAGGGGTTTACGAATAATCCTGGGAAAACGTCAACGGTTGCTGGCGTATTTGTCAAAGAAAAATAGAATACGTTATAAGAATTTAATTGGTCAGTTGGATATTCGGGAACCAAAAACTCGTTAAGTTAATGCCAAGATTCGTTTGAATTTTGATTTTGACAAACCTCCTTTTATTATCGAAAGTTAACTCAAATTGCTGAAGCTGAAATTGCTTTTTGTATTTTAGTTCATTGAAAAAATATGTATATGTGATGAATTTTGAGTTTTTTTGTAGATTTAGATTTAGATAAGCGAGAAATAGTAGCATATATATATATATAAATAGTAGTTTATCTATATATATATATATTTTTTTTAGTGTCTTTTTATAAAAAAAATCTTAGCTTATAAACTCAAAAAGAAGACAGAAATTAATATTAATATAGAAGATAAAGAGAAAAAGAGATAGAATGAGATTCGCCCTGCTCCTAATAAATATTTGAGTGCTTCACCTCCAAAGAAACTCACAACGCCAACACCGTTTATAATGCCATCAATTATGTATCGATCCCAAAAATAAGTGAATTTAGCTAATTTTCTGACATTGTGAATGACTATGTTTGTATAGAATAAATCGATATAACCGCGATTATAGGACCAATTGTATACAGCATTGGCAATTTTGTCCAAAGAGAGTCTTTTTGTTTTAGTGGCTATTTTTAGAAATGAATTCATTAATTCTAAATTTTGCAAAGGTGAATAAGGAGATCCGTAAAAAAGGGATGCTAAAGATATTCCTCCAAAAGATATACCTACTGAAAAACTTGCATTTGTAAAAAATTCATATAAATCTATGGACGCTTCTGAATTTGGATGTAAAAGATTTTGTGATGGAGCTAACCATTTGGATAATAAATTCAAGTCTGTTTCTGATTCACCTAAAGGGATTCCAATTCCTCCAATGAAGAAAGTAAATAGTACCAATATAAGCAAAGGAAATAACATAGTATTATCGGCTTCATGAGGATACATAGAATTACTTTTTTTGAAAAAAGGAGTAGTAAAGTATCCCTTTTGATTTATTACATTTGGATCTGCAGTTTTAGGAAAAAACAAACTATTTTGATTTTCATTATAAGTCTTGATTTTTGAGAAAAGGACATTTACTGATTTAGGTTCTGCTTTTCCCCATAGGGATATCGAATAGGCTGAAGTATTTTGAGTTCCACTGTAATTTTGAAAATGAACATGCAAATTCCCCTCAAAGGTAAGTAAGTAGACCCGAAACATATAAAAGGCTGTAAGTCCTGCTGTAAAATAAGCTATTACTGCGAAAGTGGGTGAATATAGCCAAGTTTCACTAAGAATTTCATCTTTAGACCAAAAACAAGCCAGAGGTGGAACACCACAAAGAGAAAGTGTACCTAATAAAAATGTAGTTCTTGTAATTGGAATATATCTTGTTAAACCACCCATAAGAACCATATTCTGGCTTTTTTCAGGTGAATATCCAACAAGAGGTTCCATTGAATGAATAATAGATCCAGAGCCCAAAAATAATAATGCTTTAGAATACGCATGAGTTATTAAATGAAATAAAGCAGCTCTATAAGATCCTAGTCCTAGGGCTAACATAATATAACCCAATTGAGACATTGTAGAATAGGCTAAACTTCTTTTAATATCTCTTTGAGCAAGAGCCAAAGTTGCTCCTAATAGTAGTGTTATTACACCTATACATGAAATAAGATTCATTATATAAGGTATGCCTATAAAAAGAGGAAGAAGTCTAGCCACAAGAAAAATTCCCGCAGCTACCATAGTAGCAGCATGTATAAGAGCGGAAATCGGAGTAGGACCCTCCATAGCATCGGGTAACCATACATGAAGAGGGAATTGTGCGGATTTAGCAATTGCACCAAGGAATAATAGAAAGGCACACAGAGTTGGAAATAAAGAATTTTCCTGATGATTGAGCTTATTAAATATTTCAAACAAATCACGAAATTCGAAACTTCCCGTTATCCAATAAAAACCTAAAATTCCTAATAACAAACCAAAATCCCCTACACGATTGGTTATAAAAGCTTTTTGGCAAGCACTTGCTGCACTTGGTCGGGTGAACCAAAACCCAATTAATAAATATGAACACATTCCTACCAATTCCCAAAAAATATAAATTTGTATCAAATTAGAACTAGTAACTAAGCCCAACATTGAAGCATTAAAAAAACTCAGATAAGCAAAAAACCTCAAATATCCCTGATCATGAGACATATAATTATCACTATAGATAAGAACCATAATTCCAACAGTAGTGATTAAAATTAACATAATGGAAGTAAGTGGATCAATAAAGTAGCCAAACTCTAAGGAAAAATCATTATTGATGGTCCAAGACCATAGATATTGATAAATAAAACTTCCATTTATTTGTTGAAAGGCCAGATTGGCCGAAAAAATAAGCCCTATACTTAGGAGTAAAATACTAGGAAAAGCCCACATACGACGATTGTTTTTTGTTGCTCTTGGAAAAAGCAGAAGTCCAACTCCTATAAGCATAGTAATAGGTAGTGGAAGTAGAGGTATTATCCAGGCATATTGATATGTATGTTCCATAAGAAAGCAAATTTAAAAGTTTTTTTATAATTTAATAGTTTCCAATTCACCAACTCTTATCTCTTTCGAAAGGAACAAGAATAAAAGAAATAAATCAGTACAAAAATTAATTATGAAAAACTCAAAAAGTGAATTCTTAATAAATCTGATTTATCCCATCTATTATTTGGAATAATTCAAAAACAATTCCCTTAATTCAATGAAATGGCCAAATAACTAGATTTAAATTATTACTTCATTAATATTTTAAGTTATACAGAGGCTCACTGAGTTCATATCCGCATCCACGACTAAAATGAGTCTTTAAAAAAGGAAACTTTATTATTATAGTTAAGTAATTATCTAATTTAATTAATTAATGTGGAACTCCTTCATTGAATTCAAATTCAATTATAAAACTTATTTTATAATAAACAGAATGTTATAACTAAGAATTTGATTGTTTGAGCTGCAATAAGATAACAAAAAAAAAAGATATTACTTAAACTTCTCTATCTAAACTCTCTTGTTTAACAACAAATTTATGTTAAAAATGTATGGTCACTCTCAACTTGATGAACTAATAGATAATAGGAAATTGTTGGTTATATAATAATAATCAGTGGATAGTCAAAGACTATTACTAATTAAAGTAACGGCTTATACTATAAAGAAAGTAGTAAAGCAAAACAAAATATTCGTTTTAAACTCTTTGATCTTTCTTTATTAAGAAGATAGTAATTTAATTGTAGCTAATAAAGAGACGAAAAACATAAAAAAAAATAAGAACACTTATAATGAGTATTAAATAAAATTTTTTAGTATGTAATATCCACAAAATAACTAGAAGATTTGTTGTTCTGTATGTAGAATTTATATCTTATGACTTTTTTTCTATGCAATAAGTTCAAAAATTTAGAGATAATTCAAAAACTATATCTCTTTTTTGAAAAATAGATGTCTTTCACATCCAATGATAAAAATAATTAACTTTTTGTTGAATGGCAGTCCCAAAAAAACGCACTTCTATTTCAAAAAAACGTATTCGTAAAAGTATTTGGAAGAAAAAAGCCTATGTGGCTGCGCTAAAAGCTTTTTCTTTAGCTAAATCGATCTCAACAGGACAGTCAAAAAGTTTTTTTGTACGACAAACAAGTAATAAAGCTTTAGACTAATCTAAATTTAGATGGGTCAAATAATTGCCACTTTTCTTTTATTTTCTAATAGCACTTAACTCTGTTTAAGTCTAATTAAATTAAGTTTTGTTTAAAATTCTTAAATATGGATGAACAAATTGTTATGATCTAGTTAATATAAGAAAAGACTTTTTCTATTTCTACTCTAACTAGAGTGGCGTGGTTCTAAACATTCTTTTTTTCTATTTTTTCTTTTATTTGTTTTGTTTAAAGTGTATTTTCTTAGATAATAAATAAGTTTGATTTATTTTTTAGAATTTCAATCGTGTTAGTTTTAGTTGGGCTTACTCAATTTTTAGAAAAACTAAACAAAAAAAATTTAAACTATTAATTTTATCTAAGTCAAAAGTACATGTACAAGAGAAATTGAAACTTCTTTTTGATCTAGTTTAAGTCAAACAAAAAAACTAGTATTACTAATAAATTTATTTGCAATATTTCACTATTTACAAAACTCTAAGTGTAATTACTGTCGATTTAAACTTAGATCTTTTAATTAATCTCGACGATTCGAGATACATAAGCTATTATTATTTCAAGCAAGCCGCCATGGTGAAATGGTAGACACGCTGCTCTTAGGAAGCAGTGCTAGAGCATCTCGGTTCGAGTCCGAGTGGCGGCATGTCATGCTAGATAATTAAATTATAAGATCTATAATTTATTTAGATTGAATTCTTGATTTTAATTCTGCAATGTAATTGGACGCTCTTTTTTATGATATTTGTAACTTTAGAACATATATTAACTCATATCTCTTTTTCAATCATTTCTATAGTAATTATTATTCAGTTAATGAGCTTTTTCGTTCATGAAATTCCCGGATTATCGGATTCATTGGAAAAGGGTATGATAGCTACCTTTTTCTCGATAACGGGATTATTAATAATTCGGTGGATTTATTCAGGCCATTTTCCATTAAGTAATTTATATGAATCCTTAATGTTCCTTTCGTGGAGTTTCGCTATAATTCATATGATTCCTAAAATATGGAATCATCAAAATGCAAAATTTTTAAGTGCAATAACCACACCCAGCGCGATTTTTACTCAAGCTTTTGCCACTTCAGGTCTTTCAACAGAAATGCACCAATCAGCCATATTAGTCCCTGCTCTACGATCCCATTGGTTAATGATGCATGTAAGTATGATGTTGTTAAGTTATGCAGCTCTTTTAGTTGGATCTTTATTTTCAATTGCTCTTCTAGTAATCACTTTTCGAAAAAATATAAAAATCGTTGTTGAAAACCAGAATTTAGTAATTGGGTCATCAAATTTTGATCAGATGGACTGTTTAACTTTGACTCAAAATCTAAAAAAAACTACTTCTTTTTCTTCTTTTAAAAATTATTACAAATATCAATTACTAGAAAGATTGGATTATTGGAGTTCTCGTGTTATTAGTATCGGGTTTACTTTTTTAACAATAGGGATTCTATCTGGTGCAGTATGGGCTAATGAAGCATGGGGATCTTATTGGAATTGGGACCCTAAAGAAACTTGGGCATTTATTACTTGGACAATATACGCGATTTATTCACACACTAGAACAACCAAAAATTGGCAAGGTACGAATTCCGCAATAGTTGCTTCCATAGGATTTTTTATAATTTGGATATGCTATTTTGGGGTTAATTTATTAGGAATCGGACTACATAGTTATGGTTCATTCATATTAAGTTAGCTGTGAATTGAAATTTAATCAAAAAAAATTCGTCCACAACCAAATAACTTCTTTTTGTGTCATTTTTTTTTTTGAGAACCTTTTTTTACTCTAAAGGTTCTCAAAAAAATGTGTAATGTAATAATGCTATTACAATCAATTCTAATTAACTTCTGAGATGAGAATGACTTTGCCCTTTTTTTATTTTAGTCCTGAAAACTATCGATAGTAATAATTGGATACAATTTCTTGCACCTTATCAACAGATAAGGAAATTACTAAATCAGGATAGAGACCAATCGCTAGTACGGGTAGAAATACACAGATTGAAACAAAGAGTTCTCGTGGGCCAGAGTCTACAAAAATAGAGTTTGAAAGATTGAATAATTTGTATCCATAGAACATCTGCCGTAACATAGATAATAAATAAATAGGAGTTAATATGATTCCAATTGCCATAACAAAAGTAATTAGTATTTTTGTCATTAAAAGATATTTTTGACTACTAATTATTCCCAAAAATACTATTAATTCCGCAACAAAACCACTCATTCCGGGCAATGCAAGAGAAGCCATTGAGAAACTACTAAACATAGTAAAAATTTTTGGCATTGGGATAGAAATTCCTCCCATTTCGTCAAGATAAACAAGTCGTATTCTGTCACAACTTGTTCCCCCCAAGAAAAAAAGGGCAGCACCAATAAATCCATGGGAGAGTAATTGTAAAATAGCTCCGTTAAGCCCTGTGTTGGTTAACGAACCAATACCTATAATTATGAACCCCATGTGAGATACGGAAGAATAGGCTATTCTCTTTTTTAAATTTCGTTGACCGAAAGAGGTTAAAGCCGCATAAATTATTTGTATAGTTCCGACAATTACCAACCATGGTGAAAATAGAGAATGAGCATGGGATAAGAATTCCATATTAATACGAATCAAGCCATATGCTCCCATTTTTAATAAGATTCCGGCTAGAAGCATACATGTACTGTAATGTGCTTCCCCATGTGTATCAGGTAACCATGTATGTAGGGGTATTATTGGTAATTTGACAGCAAAAGCAATAAGGAACCCAAAATATAAGAGTATTTCTAATGCTAGGGGATATGATTGATTAGCTAATGTTTCAAAATTTAAAGTGGGTTCATTGGAGCCATATAAACCCATACCTAAAACTCCTATTAAAAGAAAAATAGAACCCCCAGCAGTATATAAAATAAACTTTGTAGCTGAATACAGACGTTTTTTCCCCCCCCACATGCATAAAAGTAAATAAACTGGAATTAATTCTAACTCCCACATCATAAAAAAAAGTAAAAGGTCTCGGGAAGCAAATGATCCTATTTGACCGCTATACATTGCTAACATCAGGAAATGAAACAATCTGGAATCTCGAGTGACTGGCCAAGCCGCTAAAGTAGCTAAAGTAGTGATAAATCCTGTAAGTAAAATAGGTCCTATCGAAAGTCCATCAATTCCGAGTCTCCAATGAAAATCAAAAACATTTATCCATTTAAAATCATCTTCAATTTGGATTAATGGATCGTCCAATTGAAAATGATAACAGAATACATAGGTCATTATAAGGAGTTCTAATAAACATATACACATGGTATACCAACGAACTACCTTATTTCCTCTATGCGGGAGAAGAAAAATGAAACAGCCCGCAAATATAGGAAAAACAACAATTAGTGTTAACCAAGGAAAATAACTCGTGGTAAAGACAAGATACGCTTTGACCAGAACAGAAAAACCCGTACTCAATAATTTGATTTTATTGAGTACGGGTTTTTGTCAGTAAGTAAAGAGGAATCAAATGATTGAAGTGGATTTTTTTTGTTCTAACGTATTAGTAAGCTAGTGCCATACTCCGAGTTGTCTCACTTCCTAAATAAACCCGGACACTCAAAAAATCTGTTGGACAAGCGGATTCACATCTCTTACAACCTACACAGTCTTCAGTTCTTGGAGCGGAAGCAATTTGCTTAGATTTACAGCCATCCCAAGGTATCATTTCCAAAACATCTGTAGGGCAGGCACGGACACATTGAGTACATCCTATACACGTATCATAAATTTTGACTGAATGTGACATTGGATCTATAAGCTCCCGTTTTGAACATAAAAAATTTCGATCTGGTTCTGACAAAATCAACAGTAAATAAATACATTGTAGACACCAGACGAATCAGTGGTTTACCAGAATTTTTTTCTAATTCATATACTTCTGGATCTGTTCATAAGAAAAGGTCCAAGAGACTTTGATTTATTTTTGAGCAAACAGAATAATGCAAATCATACATCTATTTTACATACTAATATGAACTAATTAAAATAAAATGATAACCAAGAATATGGATGTTAGAATAAGTGTTAGTGAGATTTGTTAGTCCTAATTAAGCACTATCTAGTATTCATTTCATTGAATTTTTCATTTACTTCTATTGTACTGTACTTATTCTTTTTTATTAGTTTTTATTTATTATATTATTTTTGTCAGTTTACTCTATTATGTCTAGTTACTATATTAGCCAGTCTTTTTTGTCATCTTAGATCTAATTTAATTTTCTTATTATTCATATTACCAACGTATAATTATACATGAATTAGACATTATATTAGAACTAGAGTTAAAAGAAATTTATACCTTCTACTTTATCGATTTATCTAAAAAGTATATAATAAATTAATAGATTTTTAATTGGATTTTTTTGGAGTTTATAAGGTCTTTTTCTGTTTATTGAAGATATATTTCTGTAATGAGTGAAAAGTGTATAATTAAGTAATAAGTGTGTCTATTTTGTATAAAAAATGACTAGATAGAAATAGAATTAGTATGTATTTCGACAATTAGTGATGACAATTTAGGTCTAGTATACCATTACAAGATAAGACTATTTATTCAACAAATTGGATTGATTAATACGTGTTGAGTTTCTGTTACGATAGATCGATGAGACAATAGCTAGACCAATAGCTGCTTCAGCCGCTGCAATAGCTATAACAAAAATGGAGAAAATATCTCCTTTTAATTGTCGACTATCAAATAAATCCGAAAATGTGACAAGATTGATATTAACGGAATTTAGTATCAGCTCAAGACACATAAGTGCTCTAACCATGTTTCGACTTGTTATCAATCCATAAATACCAAGAGAAAACAAATATGCACTCAAAAAAAGTACATGCTCAACCATCATTGACTAACTCCTTCTGAATCTCAATTGATTTCAACAAAGAATTCAACTGGTTAAAATTTTTTATAGAATGGAAAATTTCATCGAGTAACAATTTAATTTCAGGACAAAATCTACAAAAAAACTAAAGTATTTACAAAAAAAAAAAATAAAATCAAAAATAAAATGAAATAGTAGTTAGTTAAATATCATATTTATAAAATATATGATATGATAAATTTGATCATATATAAGACTCTTAAAATCAAATTTAGCATAAAAGAAGACGAATATCTAATATTACTAATTTTGACGAGCCATAGTAATTGCACCTATTAAGGCAACTAAAAGAATTATAGAAATTAGTTCAAATGGAAGAAAAAAATCTGTTGATAAATGAATTCCAATCTGTTGAACATTACTTATAAGGTCCTGTTCTATAATGTGGTTTGATTTTGTAGTCCAAAGAATCCCGTACCATGATGTATCTGAAATAGTATTAATTAGTAAAAAAAGAATACAGGTACAAACCAGGGCAGTAACCCCATCTCCCACAGTCCAAAGACGTAAATCATTGGAATATTCTGAGCCTTTCATAAACATTACAGCAAATAAGATTAACACATTTATAGCCCCCACATAAATAAGCAGCTGTGCAGCAGCTACAAAATAGGAGTTCAATAAAATATAGAATAGAGATACGCAAATAAGAACCAATCCCAAAGAAAAGGCAGAATAAATTGTATTGGTAAATAAAACTACTCCGAGACCCCCTAATATAAGAACTAATCCGAGAAATACTACAAGAATATCATGTATTGGTCCAGTTAAATCCATTATGTATAATGTATAAAATAGATAGATATATAAGTTGAAATTCTTTATGACCTTTTCGAATAATCCAGGAAAAAAGTTATTCTTTTTTTGTTCTGTATATGTTACAATTGGATTAAATCTTAATCCAGTATTAATTGTGGATTGTGTGTATATATGAAAATCTTTTTTTGTCTATTAGTTTTTTTCAATTAAATTTATATTATTCAATTTTATTGTCATTTTTTTGTTATTTATTTAGATATAAAAGTTATTTATTTATATATAAAAACTATCTCTATGAAATTTTTAATATATATATACTAAAATCTCTGTAAAATATCTCAAATATGAAATAGCAAAAAAAATCGTATTCAGGTTTAATCGTCCCTCAATCAAGAGGATTATCCTTGTCTATTTTGTTAATTGGCATTGAATTCATAATAGGTTGAATGGAGTAATCTCCCATTATAGATATTGGTAAACGACCCAATGCAATTTGATTATAATTCAATTCGTGGCGATCATAAGCAGAAAGTTCATATTCCTCAGTCATCGATAAACAGTTTGTTGGACAATACTCAACACAATTCCCACAAAATATACATACCCCGAAATCAATACTATAATTAAGCAATTGTTTCTTTTTAATATTTGTTTCCAATTTCCAATCTACAACAGGTAGATTTATAGGACATACACGAACACAGACTTCACAAGCGATACATTTATCGAATTCGAAATGTATTCGACCTCGGAAACGCTCTGAGGTGATTGATTTTTCATAAGGATATTGAATAGTTACAGGTAACCGATTTGTATGAGATAAGGTAATCATAAAACCTTGACCGATATACCTTGCAGCTCGTACTGTTTGTTGGCCATAATTCATGAATCCAGTCACCATAGGAAACATATCGTAAATATCCATGAAATTTAAAGTTAATATTTTTTTCTCTTGTCTTGTTTGATGGAGGTTAGTAATCTAAAAAAGGGTTATCTTAGTCTAATATTTACTTAAATTAGAGTGAAACAAGTTGGTAAGAAGTTGTCAATAATAGATTCCCAAGAGAAATAGGTAAAAGAAATTTCCATCCAAGATTTAATAGTTGGTCCATTCTCAGCCTCGGTAAAGTCCATCTTGTTGCGATAGAAATAAAGAGGAACAAAAAGGCTTTAGCTAATGTGATAAAAATACCAATTGTTATTGCAAAAATTTTATTCATTAGAAAAAATTCAGGAAAAACTATCGACGGAAGCGAGAAATTCCATCCACCTAAGTAAAGAACTGTTACAAATAATGCAGAAACTAATAAATTTAGGTAAGAAGCAACATAAAACAAACCATATTTTATGCCTGAATATTCAGTTTGATAACCTGCTACTAATTCTTCTTCTGCTTCTGGTAAATCAAAAGGTAATCTCTCACATTCTGCCAGAGAAGATATTAAAAAAACTATAAACCCTATTGGTTGACGCCACAAATTCCAACCCCAAAAGCCATATTTTGACTGTGCTTCAACTATATCAACTGTACTTAAACTGTTAGATAATTATAGTCGACGATAACATCACTGTTTTCATCGCTATTCCAGAACCGTACATGAAACTTTCATTTCATACGGCTCCTCTACGGTCATAATATTTTTGCAGTATTAAAATATATTCTCTACTGGGTAATAAATAAATATAATAAAGATTCATTTACAGCACAAAATTGGACCGAGGGAATTCTATTTGCTTGAATAAGCACTTCGGAATTGATCTCATTCTCTTAAAATTAAAAAATTTCTCTCTTCAGTAATAATTTATTATTGCAATTTTAATAAAATACTTATTTTTTTTGTCACTAGACAGTTCGACCTATCTTTTTTTATTACAAAAAACAAATAATTAGATACAAAATGGGTATTCTTTTTTATTTCTTTTGTTCCTGTTCTGGCTTCTAAAAAAAGGGGGTGCTATAAAATAAAAAAAAAAGAGAATTAATTCGTTCTTGATAGTCATTTCTTTAATCAGTGAATAGGAGCATACTCTAGATCGGAATCTTAAGGAAGTACTACTTTAAAATTTCTACCAACTTAAAGTCCTTTTTGATTCATTTTATGTATAAATATCTCTTTTGTTTTGAAATCCTACATAATCTCTATTACTAATCTTTTGTGTATCTTGGTGTTCCTACCTGTCCACTCATTTTTGATTGATCTCCGATATTGTATACAAGGCTATATGGTAGATCTTCTGTATCCGCTTCAAGACAAGACCTGAAAACAACTCTAAATCTTGGGATAAACTATTTACACTACCTTTTGTATTTTCCTCTTGTACATAGGGAATGAGAATTTTTTTATTACTGCGAATTCAAAAGCTGTTTTATTTGACTCATATGACTATCTAGTTTAACTCAGTGAACTTTATTTTAATTCGTAAGAAAAAGAAAAATTTAATTAAACCTTTCAATCAAATCAATAAAAAGTTCCTATTTTACGAATCACACGTAGAGAGATTGATAAGACACATAGAGTTAATGGTATTTCATAACTAATTGATTGAGCAGCAGCTCGTAGACCACCTAAAAAAGAATATTTATTATTTGATCCATATCCTGACATAAGAAGCGCAATAGGAGCAATACTCGAAATGGCGATCCATAAAAAAACACCTATACTCAGATCGGCTAAAATTAGGTGAGATCCAAAGGGAATTACTAAATAACTTAGTAAAATGGCTACGACTGCTATTGCAGGCCCGGCACTGAATAAACGTCTATCCCCTCTAGATGGAAGAACATCCTCTTTAAAAAGCAGTTTGGTTCCGTCTGCTAAAGCTTGAAGAAGTCCTAACGGCCCCGCATATTCAGGTCCAATACGCTGTTGTATCGCCGCAGAGATTTCTCTTTCTAACCATACAATTACTAGAACACCTATTACAATCCCTACTATCAGAACAAAAATAGGGACAAAGAGCCATATAAGTTCATAAATTTCTTTTAAAAATTCTGATACAGAAAAAGAATTGATAGTTTGCACTTCTCTTATATCAATTATCATTTCAACGATCAACTTCTCCCATAATAATATCTATACTACCTAGTATCGTCATGATATCAGCCAATTTCATCTTTTTAACTAGCTGAGGCAAAATTTGTAAATTGATAAAACCTGGAGGACGAATTTTCCATCTCCAAGGGAAAACGTTCTGATCGCCTATCAGAAAAATGCCCAATTCTCCTTTTGGAGCTTCTACTCTTACATAAAGTTCTTGTTTTGACAATTCAAAATTGGGCGAAGGTTTTTTACTAATGAATCTATATTCAAAATCATTCCATTCGGAATCCTTTGTTCTATCAAAACGTCGGACTTCTAAATTTTCATAAGGTCCGCCTGGAATTCCTTCTAAAGCCTGTTGAATAATTTTTATCGATTCCCTCATTTCACTCATTCGTACTAAATAACGAGCTAAAGAATCTCCTTCTTTTTGCCATTGGACTTCCCAATCAAATTCATTATAACATTCATATTGGTCAACTTTACGGAGATCCCAGGAGACTCCGGAACCTCGTAACATGGGTCCTGACAAACCCCAATTTATTGCTTCTTCTCCACTAATAATACCTACGCCTTCCACTCGTTCCAAAAAAATGGGATTTCGTGTAATAAGTTTTTCATATTCGTCAATTCCTGTTAAAAAATAATCACAAAAATCTAAACATTTATCTATCCAACCATAAGGTAAATCAGCAGCTACTCCTCCAATACGAAAATAATTATGCATCATTCGCATACCTGTAGCAGCTTCAAATAGATCATATATTAATTCTCTCTCTCTAAAAATATAGAAAAAGGGAGTCTGTGCACCAATATCTGCCATAAAAGGGCCAAGCCATAACAAGTGAGAAGCTATACGACTTAACTCTAACATAATGACTCTTATATAGCTGGCTCTTTGAGGTACTTGAATATTTCCTAATTGTTCGGGAGCATTTACAGTTATTGCTTCTGTAAACATAGTTGCTAGATAATCCCAACGCGTTACATAAGGTAAATATTGCACAATTGTTCGGTTTTCTGCAATTTTTTCCATGCCTCTGTGTAAATAACCTAGTATAGGTTCACAGTCAATAACATCTTCCCCATCTAAAGTAACGATTAATCGAAGAACACCATGCATCGATGGGTGCTGAGGACCCATATTGACTATCATAAGATCGTTTCTTCTAGTTGGTCCACTCATAGCCATATCTTTTTTCCCCGAATCCATATCTCTATTTCTCGCTTATCTAAATCTAAATCTACAAAAAAACTCAAAATTCATCACATATACATATTTTTTCAATGAACTAAAATACAAAAAGCAATTTCAGCTTCAGCAATTTGAGTTAACTTTCGATAATAAAAGGAGGTTTGTCAAAATCAAAATTCAAACGAATCTTGGCATTAACTTAACGAGTTTTTGGTTCCCGAATATCCAACTGACCAATTAAATTCTTATAACGTATTCTATTTTTCTTTGACAAATACGCCAGCAACCGTTGACGTTTTCCCAGGATTATTCGTAAACCCCTCTGAGATGAAAAATCTTTTTTATGCAACTCCAAATGGGAAGTAAGTCTTCGTATCTTATTGGTGAAACTGACTACTTGAAATTCGACAGACCCTTTGTTTTCTTCTTTTTCTTCTTGTTCTTGCGAAATAATTGAGATAAATGAATTTTTGCCCATAAAAAAAGAGTTTTCCCTTTTTTTTTTTTTTTTATTTTACTGATCAGAAAAAATAATGTCAGTCATTTTCTGGTATATACAAAAAAGGTTTCCTCTTACTCTATATATACGATTTTTTCTATCCAAATCAAATTTGTTTGATTGAATTTTTTTTATTTATTAATTTGATTGGATAGAAAGGTATAATACATTCTGCACTCAACAAAGAGAATGATTTCTTTGTATTGTACCTAAGAGGATTTTGCCGATTCATTTCTAGATTCAGTTGATAAGCCATTAAATTCAGTATCATGTATCATAATGTAACATAACATATGTGTATATCTTTCGGCCTTTGTATATTGAATATCTCACTCACACACTACACACTACACTATATTATATCTTTATATAGTATATAAAATATACCATCAATAAATTCTGAATTGTGGATACATCTGTATTCTTGACATACTGAAACGACTACCATTATGGGTATCAAACCAATACCGATTCATACAAGCTAAATCTTCTAATCGATAATTGGGCCAAAGAAACAATTTTAATTTCATTAATTTGTTTTTATTTGGATCTGTATTAAAATGCTTGTCCTTTTTCAAAAACTGTCCACAGTTCCTTATGTCGTTTTCATTGAAAAAGATTAGATTTCTATCTACGTCTACAACATTCCCCTTCCAGGAATTCAAACAAATTAGAATTCTCAACTCTCTACGACGTCTAGTAGATAGAATATTTTCAGGAACAAATAAATCATAAGAATTTTTTTTATCTTCACTCACAAGCATAGTGCTATGTCGTGAAATAGATTTCTCAAAAGGATTCTCATCAAGATATTTTTTTATATATCTTCTATCAGTTTCAGATTGTTGTTTACTCTTATTGACCAATGAAATACCTATGGTTTGATATATAAGAAATTCTTCATCCCATTTTATAGAGAGACGAACCGGTTCAATAATAAATATTCCCCTTTTTATCAATTCTGTAAGAGATAGATCCTTTTGAATCAACATTACATCTAGACGCATCTCTCCTCTTTGAATTGAGGATATAGCAATTTCCTTTAGATTTATCAGTCTAAGTAGTAGACAATATACCTTGATATTGTTGATCATTCTTTGATTCAAAGAATCATCCCATCTTAATTGAAAAAGGAAATATTTTTTCAGGAAAAAATCTAGTTCTGCTTCCTTCTTGCTCTTTAATTGTTTTTTCTTTCTACGTTTTTTAATGGTTGATTCTGTGTAATTTTTTTCAACATCTTCTTTTTTCTTTTGTTTTTGTATATCTTGTTGTGTATCTGATCCAAGATCTCTTTGGCTTAGCATTTGTTTTTTTTCTTGTTGGTTCTGATTCTCTAATTCAAGATATTCTTTTTTATTAGATCGTAGATTAAGATCATTTCCGTTGATGTTTTTATTTGGACTAATTTTGGTATTTCTATGAATGTTTAAAAGAAGAAATTGGATTGGTATAATCCATGGTTTAAGCTTATATGCATCATAAAGTAGTCCAAATTCTGGGAAGAACCAAGATTCCAGATTTGATATGGGACGATATAGCCTTTCTTTATTCATTCCCATCCAATCAAAAAGTTTTTTTCTTTTATTGGATGGTTTTGTTTTTTGATGAATCGTGAGAGGATAAATATCTTTATTATAAATTTTTGGATAATTATGAGTTCCAGCTTTAGTATTTTTATTAATCTTGGTACCAATATGCATATTAGTCCAGGTATCAATATCGCTATTTTTTCTAAAACAAAACCGGAGAATTCTACAATCAAAATATTTTCTATCCAAATTTTTTTCTCCATATAGACTAGATTCTTCTCCTAGATAATCACTAATATCTATACCTACTAGTGCATAAAATGATTCGGGTTTCTGTGTTTTCTGTGTATTGAAATTATATGGAATTTTTGGGTCTCTGTTTACTTGTAATGGCGATGCATAAATATATGAGTCCCCTCCATCCTCATAATTCATATATTTATGTGCTAGAAGATCATATTTGTAGTTTTTTTTTAATTTTTCTTTTTGTCCTGTCCATGAGTCTATTCCGTAATAATTTTGTTTCACGTAATGAATTAATTGGTTTTTTTTATATGAATCCAATATTATTGAGTCTTTTTTTTGAATTGTACAACGTTGATTGACTCTATTTCTCCATTTTTGTGGTACTAATCGAGACCATTGAGTTTGAGATAAATTGTATTGATAATGACTCTTTAACCAGTTTTTCCATTCATTCATTCCAGACTTATCAACTTTCTTATGCTTTGGTTTGTAATCAAATAGTCCTCGTGTCCCATAATAATCCTTGATTCTATCTTTAAGAAAAAGATGGGTCCCGTGATATTGAAATACAGATCTCAAGTAATACTTGTTATTAACTTGAACTTGTGACAATGTGTAAAATACATATGCTTGTGACAAAGAGGATAAGTCACAATAAATAGTTGAATTCTTATTACTAATATTAGAAAGCGCCTTTTGCATCGTCGAAATAAAGTGAATTGTATTTTGATTTGTTTGATCAATCCCTTCTTGATTTGTTTCATCGTGGTAAAAGAATTTATTGATCATTTTTTTTGTTGATTCAAGGAAAAGCTGTGCATTGGTCCTAAGACTGTTAATGGTACATAGAAGGATATCGCTGTATATTCTTTCAATGAAATATTTGATAAAGTAGTAGAATTTGCGTATTAATCGGGTACTTTTTCTTTTGAATATTTGCCAAATATGTTTTTGCAATTCTGAATTTTTATCAGCACAATTTGTCTTATTAGGGCTAATACTTATACCCGGAGTTACAACTATTTTTTTCTTGTCTTTTGTGATTTGTTCTATTTGATTTCTGATTGTGGTTGTCCTATCAGCAAGATCCTTTATTTTTTTCTCTATAAGTGAATGTTTTGTCCAATTCGTGGATCGAATTCGAATGGTTGATTCGTCGGTAGTCTTATTACTGATTATAGAATCTTTTCTATTTTCGTTCGATTCATATACTTTTACTTTCCCGAATCCAAATAAGAAAATTGGGTTTATTATTTTTTCAAGTTCTTTCATTATTCGTTTTATAACTAGAACTATTTTGTTAACCCATCTTGTTTTTTCTTTTGAAATCTTTAAAAACCCTTTTCTCGTTTTTTTAGAAACTCTTAGAACTAGAGAAAGAGAAAATGTTTTTTCCAGTTTTAGAATTTTGTTTTTTAGCTCTTTCCAAATAGGTTGAAAAAAAGAAGGTTGTTTTCGAGGAGAACCGAAGGGGAGTTCCGCTTCTCTTCCCCATACTGTTAAAAAACAAAAATTGTCTTTTTTTCCTTTTTTTTTCATTGTATCTATATGATGGGATCGTACTTTAGATTTTCGCCAAGGTTTTAGACGGAAAGGAAATAGAATTTTTATCTGAATACCATCCGTTAACCAATCTTTTGGAAATTCTGTTTCTGATAATTGAACACCATTATAAGTGCATTTAACATGCATTTCTCTATTCCAATCTTTCAAATCCTCGTACCACTCAGGGAATTGGAATAATAACATACGGCCAACATTTTTAGCTATTATCAATGAAGGCAATACAATGTATTTTCTAAGAATCGATTGGGTTACTAACATCGAACCCCTTATTGCTTGAGCAAATATAATGCTATCCCAAGTTTCTGATATTGTTATACGTTCATTTTCCTCTTTCTTTTCCTTGTTTTTCTCTCTTTCTTTTGTCTCTTCCTCCTCAGAATCGGAAATTTCAAATTCCGAGTCTCTACCCACCCAACCCCTAAAAACGAGATTCATCATTTCGGAGATATCAAAAGATAAAAAGAATGTTTTGTCTATTTGATCCAAAAAAAGTGGCGAATGCACATTTGCTTGAAACATTTCCCAAGTAACTGTTTTACGTCTTTGAGCACGCATGGATCCTTTGATTAGATCCCGACGAAAATCCGATTGTTGTGAGTAACGTATCAAAGACACCTCTTCCGCTTGATCACTATCACTAGTATTACTAATAGCGTTGGTAGTTTCCTCTTTATCAGTATAAATTACAACACGTTTGGCTTTTCTTGAACGAATTTCATGATCTTCCATTGATTCTTCTTCATTTTCTTCCTCTTGTTCTTCAAAATCATCTGTTAATTTGTATGACCATCGAGGAACCTCTTTTCTGATTTCTTCTATTCCAGGAAAAATCAATTGATTATTTTTATTTCTAATTGTTTGATCATTGTAATCAGTTGTAACTACATCGAATATCAATTGCAAACATTTTGCTTGCTTTTCTGAATCAATTCTTTTTTCTTCTGCCAATAAAGACAATTTTTTCAAATTAAGACTGGGGGGGTATTCCAAGGGGACTTCGCCAATTGAGGTTAAGGAATGACCACTATTTGTCGAGAAAAATTCTCCATCAACGAGATTCTTTTGATATTCAAATTCTTTTGGGGGGGAATCATTAGGAAGTAGACCGTGAATTTTATTTATCCAGACTATTTCTATGGAATCCTCTGCATCTGTAGAAGTTATTAAATCATCCCTGATTGAACGTGAATATAATTTTGTGATTTTTCCGCGATATGGTCCGTTCAAAAAAGGATCGTACACTTTAGGCAAGCATTCCTTTTCATTTTCATCATTGCATAATCTGATTCTTTTCTCGAGCACATCTAGAACAAGGGATCCTGTTTTTTTTTCTAGAGTTTTTATTCGATTTATTAATTCATTGCTCAAGGTGTGCTTTTTTTGTTCATTAGTATAAACCCAATAATTATCCTCGTGGGATAGTTTTTCGGTCGTGTACAAAGATATCTTTCGTTCTATCATTTCTGAAAAAGTGGATAAACTCGGTGGATATGTAAAAGATATTCTTTGTTTTCCATCACTTGGACATGTAAAAAAAAAAAAATATTGTGACATTTCATTTCGTACAGGATTTTCAAATCGATCATTTTTTATATATCGAAATGGACGATTCCATCGTTTACAGTCGAAAAGAAAAGTGACAAGCGGTTTTTCAAACCAAAAAAGATTTTGATCTTCTTTACTTTCTAATTCCCAAAGTTCTTCTTCTTGATACCTATCAAGATAAGAGTCTTCGTAAACTGGGCTATCCTTATAGTATGTCTCTTTAAAGTAGAATTCATCCTTTGTTTTTTCTTTTCCATTCACTGGGATTTTGTTCGTTTCATTTATTTTGTAAAGATCTTCTTTTTCTTCGGAACCAAAATAAAGGTTTTCTTCGGTGGATCCCTCTTCGTCCTGTTTAGT